TTCATGAAATGGATTGGATTGCTATTAGTTTGGATACGGCAAAATCGATATATTCGTAAGTACATTCGATCTAATAAATACCTTGTGTCAGAATTGAAAAATTCTATGTCTATGGCCGGTATCTTTAGTATTTTCTTATTCCTTACCTGTGTCTACTATTTAGGCAGAATACCATCACCCATTTTTAGTAAGAAACTGAACAAACTCGACAAAATGGAAGAAGAAGAAGAATTTGATAACAATAGACGGGTTGATTATATGTATGAGAATCAAGAAAATTTGAAGTTCAAAATACTTGAAAAAAATAAAAAAGATGAAGAAAAATCCTTTTTTTTGTTTGAAAAACCTCTTTTGACCTTTTTTTTCGATTCTAACCGATGGAATCGTCCATTACGATACATAAGAAAGAGAAATAAAAATTTTAAAGGCTCCGTAAGAAGAGAAGCCTCACAATATTTTTTTTATACATGCCAAAGTGATGGAAAACAAAGAATATCTTTTACATATCCCCCCAGTTTGTCAACTTTTGGGGAAATGATAGCAAGAAGGATATCGTTGTCTACATTAGAAAAACTCTCCGCTGATGAACTATATAACGACTGGCTTTATACTAATAAAGAGAAAAATAACAACTTAAATAATGAATTTATAAATAGAATTGAGACTTTAGAAACAGTATTTCTTTCTCTAAATATACTTGAAACAAAAACTAGATTGTATAATGCTGAGACTAAAAACAAAAAAGATTTCCTAGTTAAATTATGTAATACTGAGCCTAAAAACAAAAATTGCCTAGTTAAAATGTATGATCCCTTTTTAAATGGGATGTATCGTGGAAGAATGAAGAAATTATTTTCTTCTTCAATTATAAACGAAACCTCGATAGAAAATTGCACAGAAACATCTGAACTAAATCAAATTCATGATATCCTTCTTCCCTATCCTAATTCTCCAGAATATGAACAGAAAATCGAAAGATCAGAAAAAAAACAAGTAAAAATAGATTCAAATAATAGGTTAAAGTTTTCATTGAACGAAATTCTAACTAACCCTAAGCGTGAAAAAAAATCTATTGGAATAAACAAAATAGGTAAAAAACCCCCTCGATGGTCATACAAATTAATCAATGAGTTGGAACAACATTTTAAAAAACGACGAAAAGAACAAGGCATAATGCAAGGGCTGGATCACCAGCTTCGAACAAGAAGATTTAAACGTATAGCTTTTTTAACTCGTTCCAGACGAAGTTTTAAGAAGTCTCATTTCAAGAATTATAATCTTTATAGAAAATTTAATAGAGATTCGGGTTTTATAAGTTATTTAGAAGAACCGGATTTTCGTCGAGCCGTAATAAAAGGATCTATGCGCGTTCAAAGGCGTAAAATGGTTATTTGGGGACCCTCTCAAGGAAATCCCCATTCCCCCCTTTTTTTGGAAAAAATGGAGGATTTTCCTTTTCCTATATCCAACCTAATGAAACTTTTTTTTAATATTAGAGATTGGTTGGGTAAAAAGTCAGAATTCGAAATTTTAGATCAACAATTCCAAATAAAAAAAAATAACCAGGAAGACGCAATGGAATTCTGGGATAACATTCCATATGCACAAAAAACAAGAAGTGTTCTGTTACTAGCTCAATCAATTTTTAGAAGATATATTAAATTACCCTTATTCATAATAGTTAAGAATATTGGCCGTATTTTATTACGGCAATCTCCGGAATGGTATGAGGATTTCCAAGATTGGAATAGAGAAATTTATCTAAAGTGCAGCTATAATGGTCTTCAATTCTCCAAAACGGAATTTCCTAAAAATTGGTTAAGAGAAGGTTTTCAGATCAAAATCCTATATCCTTTTCATTTGAAACCTTGGCACAGATCTAAACTACGACTCTCTGATAGCGATCGAAAGCAACAGGATGATTTTGATTCTTGTTTTTTAACAGTTTTGGGAATGGAAACAGAATATCCTTTTGGGCCTCCTCGAAAAACACCTTCCTTTTTTGAACCCATTTTTAAAGATATAGACTATAAAGTCGAAATCAGAAAATTCAATTTTCGAGTTCGAAGAGTTTTAAAAAAAATAACAAAGAAACAAACAAAAGCTGTTTTATTTGTAAAACAAATAATAAAAGAACGAACAAAAATTCCATTATTTATACCGAGAGAAATATATGAATCAAGTCAAACTCAAACAGAAAATGATTCTATAATCAGTAATAAGATAATTCATGAATCACTTAGTCAAAATCGAGCTACAGGTTGGACAAATTATTTACAGGCAAAAGAAGAAATGAAACATAGAATTGATAGAAGAAACACAATCAGAAATCAAATAGAAAAAATGAAAAAAAATAAAAAGAATAATGGAGAATCACCCCCAAAAATTTGGAAACTATTAAAAAGAAAAAATATTGAATTATTAATTCAATTTTGCATTGAAAAAATATACATTGATATCTTTCTATGTATCATTAATATGCGCAGAATCACTCTATACCGTTTTATGGAATCAACAAAAAAAATTGTTGAGAAATACATTGACAATGACAATAATAAAAGAAATCAAGATCAAGAAAGGATTAATAAAACAAAACAAAATCAAATTGACTTTATTTCGCCTATGACTATAAAAAAGATATTTGATAATCTTAGAAATAGTAAGCGAAAGTCACATATTTTTTTTGATTTATCTTACTTGTCACAAAAATATGTATTTTTTAAATTATCACAAACCCAAGCAATTAACTTCAATAAGTTAAGATCTATTCTTCAATATAATGGACCATCTTTTTTTCTTAAGAATGAAATAAAGGATTTTTTTGGAAGACAAGGAATATTTGATTCCGAAATAAGACATAAGAAACTTCCAAATTATGGAATGAATCCATGGAAAAACTGGTTAAGAGGTCATTATCAATACGATTTATCTCAAATTACATGGTCTAGATTAGTCCCCCAAAAATGGCGAAATGGGATAAATATAAATACCTCTCAAAATAATGATTTAAAGAAATGGTATTCCTATGAAAAAGACCCTTTTTTTGATTACAAAAAAAAACAAAATTTGAAAGTCTATTTATTATCAAATAAAGAGGATAATTTTGAAAAAAACTATAGATATGATCTTTTATCATATAAATATATTCATTCTGAAACTAAGAAGAAATCCTGTATTTATAGAACATCATTAGAAAGAAATAAGAAGCAGGAAAATTCCACCAGAAATAAGGAAAACTTTTTTAACATACTCAAGAATATTCCTATGAAGAATTATCTAGGAAAAAGTGATATTATAGATATGGAAAAAAATACGGATAGAAAATATTTGGGGTGGAAATTTAATACAAAAATTCAGGTTGAACCTAATAAGGACCAAATAAGGGATCAATTTCATATTTTTTATCTTCCAATTGATTCAAATTGCGAAATCAATTACAAAAGGGTCTTTTTTGATTGGATGGAAATGTCTTTTGATTGGATGGGAATGAATGAAAAATTCTTAATTTTAAATCGCCTCATATCAAATCCGAAAGTTTTTTTCTTTCCAGAGTTTGTGATACTATATCATAAATATAAAGAGAAACCTTGGTTTATCCCAAGCAACTTACTTTTTTTTAATTTGAATATAAAACCAAATTTTAGTGAAAATCAAAATAGCAAGGCAAAGCAAGAGCAGGATGATAATTTTTTAAATTTTAGCCCAGCAAATTCAAAACAATATTTTGAATTAAAGAAGCAAAACTATATTGAAGAATATTTTTTAGAATCGATTGAAAAACTAAAAATATTCCTTAAAGGAGATTTTCCTTTGCAGTTAAGATGGACTGGACGTTTGAATCAATTGAATCAAAAAATGATGAATAATATCCAGATATATGGTCTTCTGGTTAGCCTCATAAATGTAAGAAAAATTACTATATCCTATATTCAAAGAAAAGAAATTAATCTGGATATAATGAGGAGGCGTTTAAATCTTACACAATTAACGAAAAAGGGAATATTAATTATGGAACCTGCCCGTCTATCTGTAAAAAATGACGGACAGTTTTTTATGTATCAAATAATAGGTATTTCATTGGTTCATAAAAGTAAGCACCAAAGTAACCGAAACCCCAAAAATGTTGCTAAGAAAAATTTTGATGAATCCATTCCAAGACATAAAATAAAAACTCTAAATAGAGACAAAAAGACTTCTGATTTGCTTGTTCCTGAAAAGATTTTATCGTCTAGACGTCGTAGAGAATTGAGAATTATAATTTCTTTCAATTTGAATTTAAAGAATCAGAATGGTGTGCATAAAAATCAATTTTTTTGCAAGGAGAACAGGCTAAAAAACTGGAGTCAATTTTTGGATGAAAGTAAAAATATCGACAGAAAAAAAAATGAATTAATTAAATTAAAGTTCTTTTTTTGGCCTAATTATCGATTAGAAGATTTAGCTTGTATGAATCGCTATTGGTTTGATACCAATAATGGGAGCCGTTTGAGTATGTTAAGGATATCTATGTATCCCTGATTTAAATTTTGAGTTTCCTATATATTCTGGTGTTCTATTCTATCAATCATCTTTTTCTTTTTTCTTCTGTCGATGATCTGTAAATATCCATGTTATATGCAAGCAACCCGATACACATATTCGCTGTCTTACATCCCAGTCTAGGATACTGCAGTAATAAGGAAATGGCGTATCAATCAATTAAAGCTATAAATTAATCTTTGTACTAAACTATTTGATATCGTCTTTTTGTATCACTATCCAAATGAACTCCAAAATCAGATTTAGTAATGTTAATTGATAAAAACAGGAATCTATAATAAATAAATTATGATTATTGTGTATACTACATTAAAATTTCTGACATTATTATTACTGATCAATAAAATAAATATCTGTAAAAAGGGGAGTGTGAAATTCTTTTATGGTAAAAAATTCATTTATTTCAATTATTTTGCAAGAACAAGAAGAAAACAAAGAAAACAGTGGATCTGTTGAATTTC